TCCGATCTTATATTTAGTATATGAATCAAATAATATATGGACCAAAGAAAGGCTACTTACTTTTGGATCCACAATTAATAAAATAAAGAAATCCATTTTTTTTTTTCCAATTTAAAAATAAAATTAAGGAATAAATCATGTATATATCTAAACAACCTTTTCGTAAATCTAAGCAACCTTTTCGTAAATCCAAACAACCCTTTCGTAAATCTAAACAACCTTTTCGTAAATCTAAGCAACCTTTTCGTAAGCGTTCTCGAATTGGCCCGGGGGATAGAATTGATTATAGAAACATGAGTTTAATTAATCGATTTATTAGTGAACAAGGAAAAATATTATCCAGACGAATAAATAGATTAACCTTGAAACAACAACGATTAATTACTCTTGCTATAAAACAGGCTCGTGTTTTATCTTTCTTACCATTTCGTAACTATGAAAATGAGAAGCAATTTCAAGCCCAGTCAATTTCAATAATTACTGGCCCTAGACACAGAAAAAATAGATATATTCCTCAATTAACACAAAAGTTCAATTCCAATCGAAACTTTAGAAACTCCAACCAGAATTTAAGAAACAACAATCGAAACTTAAGTTCCGATTGTTGATGTTTTATTCAAAAAGGGTAAGACTCATATTATATAAAGTTATATAAAGTAATCCTGTTTTGATTCTTGTTAATCTTAATTTATTGTATCTTCCCGGAGTTCCCTCTCCGGGAATTCCTTTTTAATTATTCCTGTATATTACTTTTTTATCGCTTTAATTGATGGTTTTTATTTTATTGGAAATGGTGTAAAGATTATTTGGATTTAATACAGCTACTTGTGCAAGCATTTTACGATTAAGAATCAATTCCTTCTTATACAGATTGTGTATTAATTTACTATAACTATCGAAACTATAACTATCGAATACTTTATATATTCGTGTTGCTGCGTTTATCCGAGTGATCCACAAACGACGAAAATCCCTCTTTTGCCTGCCTCTATCTCGATGAGAAGAAAAAAAAGCTCTTCTTACTTGTTGAGTAATCATTCGATTAAGTCTTAAATGAGCCCCTCTAAAGTTTGAGGCAAATGAACGCATTTTTGTTCGTCGTCTCCGAGCTATATATCCTCGCGGAACTCTGGTCATTGAATCAAATTAACCTTAATGAATAACTAAAGATTTCTCTTGTTTTAACCGCCCTTTTTCCCTTTAATAACAAAACGGATTATTCCGATATATAAAATAAGAATTCCAATGGCTTTTGCTACTATAACCTTCCCAACCACGATTTTTTATTCTATTCCCTTCAGTTATTTCGCATAGAAATAACAAATTCTAACGATACTAAAAAAACAGTGGGTTCCATCGTTTCTATGGTTCCCTTTTAAACGGTGAGGCCCTCTCTATACACCGGAGCCCTCTCTTTCATTTCATCAAAAGGTATTGTGAACTTGTATAGTTCAATTCTTTGGCTCTACCTATCCATTATAGAGTAAATAGCTCTTTTCACAATAAGAGTTATTCATATAGTGACGGTATTTAATTATGAAAGTTGGCTTAATAGCTGACCCTTTAGTCCGTTCTTTATAAGATAAAGGAGCATAAGCCTTTTTCTTTTTATTACTATTTCCTCCGCTTAATAGATAACCATTTGGTACCAATGGGGGAATCGCTTCTTCTAACTCCAATCTAGATGATTGGATTTGCACCAAAGGAAACCATAAATTCCATATACCATAGAAATCTAGGATAGAGAAGCTCTACCCTATTCATTGGTACTGATCATGGATACTTCAAAAATTGTCTTATTTGTTTGAACTCATGATCTGAACGAGTCGCACATACACCCTAGCACATGTTCCGCGACGCTGAGGACATCCCTTAAGCGCGGGCGTTTTTCTAGCATTTCGTATTGGCTGTCTTGCATTTCTAATAAGTTGTTTAACTGTCGGCATATCGTATGTATATAGAAAAAAAAAGATTGGTTTAGATCGATCTTAACCTGCGGATTCATCATCATGAAGTATTTCTATTTTCTATAAAATCGCATAAAACCCGAATTTAGGTTTGAAAGAAATTTATAAGAAATCCAGCCCCTACCAATCCTTAAACATTTCTGGAAACCGCACTGGATCGGTATCGCAGTGCTCGTCAATCATTTCATCCCCTACAATATCGACAAGTCCATAAGCTTTTGCTTCGTCTGCTGACATGAAAACATCCCTTTCCATGTCTTCGGATACAACCCAAAAAGGCTTGCCTGTTCTTAGTGCATAAACCCTTGTGATCATTTCGCGAACTTTGTGTAACTCTTCCACTTCTAGTAAAAATTCAGGTGTCCTTGCCCGATAATAAGCACTAGCAGGTTGGTGAAGCATAATTCTAGCGTGAGGGAATGCTATACGCTTGGTGGGTTCTCCTCCAAGTAGAATAAAGGAGGCCATGGATGCAGCTATTCCAAGGCATATTGTATATATATCTGGTGTCACCGTTTGCATCGTATCAAAAATTGCCATTCCTGAAATTAGCCATCCGCCGGGAGAGTTTATAAACAAAAAAATATCGCTAATTCCATCTTCTATACTGAGATATACCATGAGACCCGTAATATGATTCGTGATCTCGCAACGAATCTCTTGACCTAAAAAAAGTGTTCTTTCTCGATACATAACATTGTATAAGTCAACCCAGGTCGCTTCTTCATCTCCGGGAATCCGGTAAGGTACTTTTGGAACACCAATCGGCATATTAGATTAATATTATTAAATTTAAGTAACAAAACTACACTTTAATATGGAAACGTAAGAATGAAAGAGAAAGAAAGAATCCGCAGTGTATTATCTTTATTTTTTCTTATTCTATAAGAATACTATGGATTCTGTGAATACATAGATTGAAAAATTATACATATAAGGAAAGTAACACAGATTGGATAAATAAAAAGGAATTTGTGATTCGAATGATAAACAAAGAGGGATTAGGGATCTATTCTTGGTTTTTCCAAATAGCCCAAACTACCCATTGCATATTGGCACTTATCGAGTATAGAATAGATCTGCTTCTTTTTCTTCTTACAAACAGAATTGGCTTCTTATTTTTAATGAAATGAAATAAATATTCATGCTTTCTGACACAGAATCCCCTAGAAGGGATATGGATAGTCTTTTCCAATGCGATAAAATAAAACGACATCGTGTCTATTTTTGTTTGCTAAAGGGGTGTTTCCATGGGTTTGCCTTGGTATCGTGTTCATACTGTCGTATTGAATGATCCGGGTCGATTGCTTGCGGTGCATATAATGCATACAGCTCTAGTTTCTGGTTGGGCCGGTTCGATGGCTTTATACGAATTAGCGGTTTTTGATCCCTCTGATCCTGTTCTGGATCCAATGTGGAGACAAGGTATGTTCGTCATCCCCTTCATGACTCGTTTAGGAGTAACCAATTCGTGGGGTGGTTGGAGTATTTCAGGAGGAACTATAACGAATCCGGGTATTTGGAGTTATGAAGGTGTGGCAGGTGCGCATATTGTGTTTTCTGGCTTGTGTTTCTTGGCAGCTATCTGGCATTGGGTATATTGGGACTTAGAACTATTCCGTGATGAGCGGACGGGAAAACCCTCTTTGGATTTGCCGAAGATCTTTGGAATTCATTTATTTCTTGCAGGGGTGGCTTGTTTTGGCTTTGGTGCATTTCATGTAACGGGTTTGTACGGTCCTGGGATATGGGTGTCCGATCCTTATGGACTAACCGGAAAAGTACAAGCTGTAAATCCTGCTTGGGGTGCAGAAGGTTTTGATCCTTTCGTTCCGGGAGGAATAGCTTCGCATCATATTGCTGCGGGTACACTGGGCATATTAGCGGGCCTATTCCATCTTAGTGTCCGTCCGCCTCAACGTCTATATAAAGGATTACGTATGGGTAATATTGAAACTGTACTTTCCAGTAGTATCGCTGCTGTTTTTTTTGCAGCTTTCGTAGTTGCCGGAACTATGTGGTATGGGTCGGCAACTACTCCAATCGAATTATTCGGGCCTACTCGTTATCAGTGGGATCAGGGATACTTTCAGCAAGAAATATATCGAAGAGTTAGCGATGGGTTAGCTGAAAATCTTAGTTTATCAGAAGCTTGGTCTAAAATTCCTGAAAAATTAGCCTTTTATGATTATATTGGTAATAATCCCGCAAAAGGGGGATTATTCAGAGCAGGCTCAATGGACAATGGGGATGGAATAGCTGTTGGATGGTTAGGACATCCCGTCTTTAGAGATAAAGAAGGACGCGAGCTTTTTGTACGTCGTATGCCTACTTTTTTTGAAACATTTCCGGTAGTTTTGGTAGATGAAGAGGGAATTGTGAGAGCGGACGTTCCTTTTAGAAGAGCAGAATCCAAATATAGCGTTGAACAAGTAGGCGTAACGGTCGAGTTCTATGGTGGCGAACTTAATGGAGTAAGTTATTCTGATCCTGCTACTGTAAAAAAATATGCAAGGCGTGCCCAATTAGGGGAAATTTTTGAATTAGATCGAGCTACTTTGAAATCAGATGGTGTTTTTCGGAGCAGTCCAAGGGGTTGGTTCACTTTTGGTCATGCGACTTTTGCTTTGCTCTTCTTTTTCGGACACATTTGGCATGGCGCTCGAACCTTGTTCCGAGATGTTTTTGCTGGTATTGATCCAGACTTGGATGCTCAAGTAGAATTTGGAACATTCCAAAAAGTTGGAGATCCAACTACAAGGAAACAGACGGTTTGATACCACATTGCTATGGTATCTTTCACTTCTCTTTTTTGATTTGACATAGGAAGCTTCTCCTGTCCTTTCTTTTTTTTATATGGGAAATGATCCTAAATGATAAGTGAATAGGTGTGGAAGTTATAATTGTAAATAAACCACGATTGAATCTATGGAAGCATTGGTTTATACGTTCCTTTTAGTTTCGACTTTAGGGATAATTTTTTTCGCTATCTTCTTCCGAGAAGCACCTAAGGTTCCGACTAAAAAATAAAATAATTTAATTGAAGTAATAAGTCTCCCCATCTGGGAGACTTATTACTTCAATTAGTCCCCATGTTCTTCAAATGGATCTCTTAATTGTTGAGAGGGTTGCCCAAACGCGGTATATAAGGCATACCCAGTAAAGCTTACAAGTAAACCAGATATGGAGATGGCGACTAAAGTTGCTGTTTCCATTTTTATAGAATTTCAAGATTACAATGGATCTATGAAAAGATCGTGTATTTACAACTACAATGGAATAGTATACAAAGTCAACACCAATGATTAAATAGAATTTATGGCTACACAAACCGTTGAAGATAGTTCTAGAGCTAGGCCAAAACGAACTGGCGCAGGTGGTTTATTGAAACCCTTGAATTCGGAATATGGGAAAGTCGCTCCGGGCTGGGGAACTACTCCTTTTATGGGGGTTGCAATGGCTTTATTCGCGATATTCCTATCTATCATTTTAGAAATTTATAATTCTTCTGTTTTACTGGACGGAATTTTAATGAATTAGGTTTCTACTAACTAAAACTATGAAGTCATAGTTTTTCCATCCAAAAAAGGCCTTTCTATTTTAAGCAGTACATTTCTAGACATTCTGGTAGTTCGACCGTGGATTTTTTTGTTTCGGTATTTCTGGAATATGAGTGTGTGACTTGTTAGAATTGATCCTATTGATAATACATAGAAAGGGCCTGTTATCTGTATCAAGATGATTCTAATTCGTCGGATATTATTTATTCTAGTATCTGGAACACGAAATACATAAAGTGGATCACAAAAAAAAATTGAACTATGATTCATACTCACTATATTAGACCTCGCAACCAGACTGAAAAAAATCCAAGTAGTTCTTCTTAATAAAAATTAAAAAAAGAAATTTTCTTCCTTCCAATTTTGTTTACCCCAAAGACAACTTTTTTTCTCTCAATTTTGTCTAGTCATTACACCGATTCAATAAATGATCATCAAGCGGTTTTTATTCGAAGAACCCTTGCCTTTTGTTTAGCTTGAGACTCAATCATCGTGGCTCTAGTATGAATCTAAGGTTTTAATTAAACTGATTCATAGGATCGTAACAAGATAATTTCTATCAGAAAACTACTATAAATTTTTATTTGATAAATAAAAAATAGGGACGAGAAAAGTCAAGAGGCCTATAACGATCAACATAAGAAAAAGAAATGCAGATGAGCCAACTTGAGATTTTTTGGCATTATCATCACAAAGAATAAATTCCGTATTTTTCTTATTTCATATCTTCAAGGCAAATCGATCTAAGACGGTAGCTGATGAAGTTTTGTAATATCCGTTCCGTTGAAAATTTGTGTGTTTCTGCTTGAGCCGTACGAGATGAAATTTTCATATACGGTTCTCAGAGGGGGGGTCGGACTAGTTACCTATCTCAATAAAGTATATGATTGGTTTGAGGAACGTCTTGAGATTCAGGCAATTGCAGATGATATAACTAGTAAATATGTTCCTCCTCATGTCAACATATTTTATTGTTTAGGGGGAATTACACTTACTTGTTTTCTAGTACAAGTCGCTACTGGTTTTGCTATGACTTTTTACTACCGGCCAACGGTTACAGAGGCTTTTTCCTCTGTTCAATATATAATGACGGAGGCCAATTTTGGTTGGTTAATCCGATCAGTTCATCGATGGTCAGCAAGTATGATGGTTCTAATGATGATCCTGCACGTATTTCGTGTGTATCTTACAGGTGGATTTAAAAAACCCCGTGAATTAACTTGGGTCACAGGTGTGGTTTTGGCTGTATTGACTGCATCATTTGGTGTAACTGGTTATTCTTTGCCTTGGGATCAAATTGGTTATTGGGCAGTCAAAATTGTGACAGGTGTACCTGAAGCAATTCCGGTAATAGGATCCCCTTTAGTGGAGTTATTACGCGGAAGTGCTAGTGTGGGTCAATCCACTTTGACTCGTTTTTATAGTTTACATACCTTTGTACTACCTCTGCTTACTGCCGTATTTATGTTAATGCATTTTCCAATGATACGTAAGCAAGGTATTTCGGGTCCTTTATAGGGAAAGCATACCATAGAGAATTCTAATTCTCATATATCATATCGGGTAGGTTGTGGTATTTCATTGCTACAAACATGGGTTATTGTAAAATAAGACATGTCATTTGGATACTTCTCTTCAACTCCGAAGTATTTTGATACAAATAGTTGAAGCTAATTTTACGAAAGAAAATAAGGCGGATTATGGGAGTGTGTGACTTGAATTATTGATTTGGCCATGCAGATAGAGAATTGGATCTGCCGCATTAGAATTCAATACCAAAGGTGTCTCCGCATCCAATCAAGACGTAAGTCCCCCATCTAGGAAGGATAGGCTGGTTCACTTGAGGAGAATATTTTCTATGATCATACCCCAAACCGTGTCATCCATGAACAGGCTCCGTAAGATCCCGTAGAGTATAAATAGAATAAGTCATGTGATATGATCCAATTATATATTTATTATTTATTATAGTATGGAAATGCATTCATTTTCTTTGCATTGATTTCGATCGGCAATACTATCGGAGTAAAAGAAGGGATCTAAGGAAGAATGTAGGCTAAACTTTTTGATTTTTTGTTAGTAACAAGTAAATACTTTGTTTGGACGTAAGAAACTTGCGGTATTGAGGGGATAAACACCAACTAATCAAGAGACAATCCACAAAGCAATTGATCATGATCAAATTTGTAAGCCCACTTGGATATTGAGCATTTACAAATAAGAATAGGATAGTAATTATAGGCGCAACTTCTGAGTCATTATATAACCTATTCTATTGTGGATCCTCCGCGATCTTATTTCTTTCATTTTTGCTCGAGCCGGATGATGAAAAATTCTCATGTCCGGTTCCTTTGGGGGATGGATCCTAAAGAATTCACCTATCCCAATAACAAAGAAACCTGATTTAAATGATCCTGTATTAAGAGCAAAATTAGCTAAAGGGATGGGACATAATTATTATGGGGAACCCGCGTGGCCCAACGATCTTTTATACATTTTTCCAGTAGTAATTCTAGGTACTATTGCATGTAATGTAGGTTTAGCGGTTCTCGAGCCGTCAATGATTGGTGAACCGGCGGATCCTTTTGCAACACCCCTTGAAATATTACCAGAGTGGTACTTCTTTCCCGTATTTCAAATACTCCGTACAGTACCCAATAAGTTATTGGGCGTTCTCTTAATGGTTTCTGTGCCAACAGGCTTATTGACAGTACCCTTTCTAGAGAATGTCAATAAATTCCAAAATCCATTTCGTCGCCCAGTAGCTACGACTGTTTTTTTAATCGGTACTGCAGTAGCTCTTTGGTTAGGTATCGGAGCAACATTACCCATTGATAAATCCTTAACTTTAGGTCTTTTTTAGGTATTTTTCGGGTTGATTCATTCCACAGTGAAATCTCCTGCATGGGTATCTAGGAAATAGTTACTTCCAAGTGAATCTTCCCTAGATACCCAAAATCTATTTTATTATGATCCATTTCGCGAAAATATAGATTGTGCTAAAAATGCAAATTTTATTCTAACTATATAAAAAAGAGATAAAGAAGAGGATAAAATTGCAATGGATTTAAAGCGAGAACTTGTTCTTAAGTAAATCAATTGGGAGATGCTTCTCTAGAGTGTCCCATATAAGTTTTCCATCTTCCATATGAAAATTGTCAATTCTCATAAGATCTTCTTCAGTCTTACTCAAAAGGTCCAATAGTGTATGTATATTGGCCCTTTTGAGACAATTATATGTTCTAGAAGGCAATTCTAATTGATCAATAAAAATACAATTCAATGGAATTCCTTTTTTGTTTTTCTTTAGATTAGTTAATCCTTTTTGAAAGGTAAAAAGGGGTGGAGTAAATCTGTTTTTATTTTCTTCCAAACTAGTGCCTCCCCCCTCCGCGTGTAGAAAAGGAAAAAATAAATCAATCAAATTACGAGAAGCTTCATAAAGTGCTTCTTTAGGGGTTAAACTTCCATTCGTCCATATTTCTAGAAAAAGTATCTCGTGTTTTTCATTTCCATTCCCACAAGAAAAAATACTAAAATTTACATTTCGAACAGGCATGGATACAGCATCTATAGGATAACTTCCATCTTGAGAGTTCTTTCTTAGTTCCGTATGATATCCGCGATCTCGCTTGATCTGTAACTCAATACGGAAATCTATGGGCTCTCTCAAGTTAGCTATAGGTTGTGTCATATCAACGATTTCTACGGAAGGCGGTAAGATTATATCTTGAGCGGTTATGTATCTAGGACCTTTGACACAAATTGATGCGTCTCTAACTCCATAGAGATTACTTTTCAATACAATTTCTTTCAAATTTAGTAAAATTTCTTGTATGGATTCTTCAATACCTACTATTGTAGAATATTCGTGTGGCACGTTCCAGAATTTTGCGCGTGTGATACATGTTCCTTCTATTTCTCCAAGTAAAGCTCTTCGCAAGGCAATACCGACAGTATCTGCTTGACCTTTTCTAAGCGGAGACAGAATGAAACGGCCATAATAAAGACGCTTACTATCTACTCTTGATTCAACACACTTCCACTGTAGTGTTTGGTTGGATCCTGTTACCTCCTCTCGAATCATAATAGACTAGTATTATTATTTTATCATTGAATCGTTTATTTCTCTTGAAAGCGGTATAATTCTTTTACAGACGTCTTTTTTTAGGAGGTCTACACCCATTATGCGGCATAGGTGTTACATCGCGTATACAACTTAACCGTACACCACTTTTAGCAATGGCTCGTAATGCGGCATCTCTTCCGCTACCAGCACCTTTTACCATAACTTCTGCTCGTTGCAAGCCCACTGTACGAATAGCATCTACTGCTGTTCTTTGACCCGCATAGGGTGATGCTTTTCTTGAGCTTTTGAATCCACAAGTACCCGCGGAGGACCAGAAAACCACCCGACCTTGCGGGTCTGTAACAGTTATAATGGTATTGTTGAAACTGGCTTGAACATGAATAATCCCTTTTGTTATTCTACGTGCACTCTTCCGTAAACTAAAACGGGCATTCCTACGTAAACCAATACGCACTCTCTTACGTGAACCTATTTTTGGTATAGCTTTTGTCATATTTTATTATCTCATAAATATGAGTTAGAAATAACAAAAAGAAAAAAAGATACAAAGATATCCGTTTCGGGGTAAAATATATTCTTTACTTGAATTTTTTTATTTGTAATTTAGACATTTCTGTGGGTACTTTTTTTTTACTTTTTAGAAAGGAAAACTTCTTTTTCGAAGAATTACCCCTGTCTTTGTTTATGCTTCGGATTGGAACAAATGACTCTAATTCGTCCACGCCTATGAATCAGTCGACATTTTGTACAAATTTTACGAACAGAAGCTCGTATTTTCATCTTTAGATACTCCTTTCTTAAACTATGAATCCACTTTTTTGGAAAAAATAAGTCTCTTCACTTCAATTTGGAAACTTGGAATTTTTTACCCTAGAAAAACCTAATCCTTTGAATCTTTGGTATCCTTCAAATCTTCCGTACCCTTCGAGTTTTCATTACGCTTCGAATCTTTATGGGGAAGTCTGAAAATTATACGTCCTTTGCTTGAATCATAACGACTTACTTCAATTTTGACCCTATCCCCCATCAGTATTCGTATAGAACTGGACCGGATCTTTCCTGAAATATAGCCCAGGATGGTGGTATCATTCTCTAGGCGAACGCGGAACATTCCGTTGGGTAGGGCTTCCGTAACTAAACCTTCGAAAGTTACTTTTGCTTCTCTGGTTTTTTTTTTTTCTGTCATATTTTTTTCTCCTATTTTTTGATTTTTATTTCTAAAATAGGAAGTTCGGGATATAATTCGTGTACTATAGGTGGGGACATTACCATATATAACATAAGACTTCTCCCCCAATTCTGTTTAGTCGAGCTTCTCGATCTGTTATTATACCCCTAGAAGTAGAAAGAATAGCAATTCCCATTCCTCCCAAAACTTTAGGAATTCCTTGATAGTTGGCATAAATTCGTAAGCCAGGTCGGCTGATACGCTTTAAAAAGGTTCTAGTTCTATATATTCCCTTTCTAGTCTTTCTCTTTTGATGCCGCAAAGTTGAAACCAAGAAATATCTGTTACTTTCCTGATGTCTTCGAACACTTTCAATAAAACCCTCTCGTAGAAGTATTTTAACAATGTTTTCGGTACTATTTGTAGATACTACTCGAACAGTTCCTTTTTTATTCATGTCTGCGTTTCTTATAGAGGTTAGTAAATCAGCAATAGTGTCCTTGCCCATAAGACTCTAATTCTAGGTTTCTCCTAATTTTTCTATAATGAACATGTTTTCTTTTTTCTTTTATTTTTTTATTTTAAAGCATATACGTGAGAAACAATCTACTAATTTTTCTTTGATCTATATCTCGCCTACAAGTATTTATAATACTTCAGGAGCTAATGAAACTATTTTAGTAAAATTCAATTCTCGCAATTCCTCGGCAATCGCACCAAAAACTCGAGTTCCTTTTGGATTTCCTTTTTGATCAATGATAACTGCTGCGTTGTCATCATAGCGTATTATTATACCGTCTTCGCATTTGAATTCTTTACATGTACGTACAATTACAGCTCGAATTACTTCAGATCTTTCTAGAGGCATTTGGGGCAATGCGTCTTTGATTACAGCAACAATAACATCACCAATACGAGCATATCGCTGATTACCAGCAGCTCCTATAACTCGAATACACATTAATTTTCGGGCTCCACTGTTATCTGCTACATTTAAAAGGGTCTGAGGTTGAATCATATTATTTTTATTTCAATTTGTTATTTCAATGCAAAAAGATGAAATAAATATAGTCTATTCTGGGTTTTTTGTTTTCAATATTCTTTTTTGGGGTTCGATATCTCTAATCGAAGAAATTGACTTCGTATGGGCATTTTACTGGCAGCTATTTCCATAGCTGCTCTAGCTACAGTTTCGGATACTCCGCTCATTTCATAAAGTATTCGACCCGGTTTAACAACGGCTACCCAATATTCGGGGGATCCCTTTCCAGAGCCCATACGTGTTTCTGTGGGTCTTATTGTAACCGGTTTGTCAGGAAATATACGTACCCATAGTTTTCCACCACGACGTGCATATCGTGTCATTGCTCTTCGTCCTGCTTCTATCTGTCTCGCTGTGATCCAAGCAGGTTCAAGTACTTGAAGAGCATATCTACCAAAACAAATACGATTGCCTCGGTGGGATTTTCCCTTCATTCTTCCTCTATGTTGTTTACGAAATCTAGTTCTTTTGGGGTTATAGTCGATGGTTCTTTCTTAGTTCCATCTCTACTGCAAAACTGGACATGAGAGTTTCTTCTCATCCAGCTCCTCGCGAATGAAATGGGAAAGCATGCAAATTTCTCGAATTCCATAATAAATATTCAAAGATATTACCGATAGATACACATCAATCTATAATAGGAAAATATATAGTTAAGAAAGAAGATCTAGAATATATCTAAATTCTATATTTGCATATAATGTAATCCTTCTTTTTCTAAGGAATACCCCTTTTTTTATTCTTATTGAATCGTGGTAAAGTATTCTAATCCAATAAAGATTTCGCGGGCGAATTTTTACTCTTTCCTGTCTTATTTGTAAATTTATAACTTGCCAAATAAGGAAATTCTTTTGGTTTGTTCCGCCATCCCATCCAATGAAGTATTAGGATTCTTTTCAATAAAATCCTATGCAGTCATAGGTTTTGTCGTTCCCACAGCTTCTCCTTTAATGTTTAGGTTTGAATCCTGCAATGGAGCTTCCAAAAAATTTCTTTCCGAGTTAATTTTCTCAGTTTTATTAACACGGGCTACTCCTTATTATTGCTTTTAATTTTTCTTTTTTGTTTCAAGTTACAATTTAGAATTCTCTCTTATTTTTATTATTTTAATATATTGCGCTTTATCACATTGCTTTTTATGGTGTAATCCATAGACCATACACATCGGAATCCTATATCTTTCTTATTCTTCTTCCTTCTATCTATCATCCCTCCTTTTATCCACATCCCTTTAGTTTTGCTTCACAACCTAGAATTCTGTTTCTTTTTTATGGTTTCTTTTTTAGAGAAAAAAATACAGTTGCTGCAACTATATGATAGATCTACTCATTTATGATCGATGTATTTATTCACATAGTGACTGTTTCTTAGTTAGGATCTCGATAATACGAAGCAATAGGTTGGTTATTTAGTTAATTTTCTAGAATTACTAAGTTTTTTCTATTTTTAGTTTTAGTAGGGTTCGGTCAATTTTTTTTGAATCTTATTTTTTTTTTTGACCCTAAAGAAAAAACTAACGAGTCACACACTAAGCATAGCAATTTTATTAAAAGATTTTAAAATTTTCATTAAATCATATAGAAAGAGATATAATTTCTTCTTTTTTCAGAGATTTCGGGAAAAAGAAAATAAGGTTCTTTTCTTTTTTATTCTATAGCTGGGCAGAATGGGAAGACAAGGTTAGTTATTATTCTTCTACGAATATCCAAATTTTTACACCTAATACTCCATAGATAGTTCGAATGGGATAGCAGCAATAATCTATTTTAGCGCGAATTGTTTGGAGGGGAAGTCTACCCTTTTTGATGCATTCGGCACGTGCAATTTCTTTCCCTGCTAGACGACCCGCAATTTTGATTTTTACTCCCTTTATATCCGCTTTTTTAGTTAATTCAATGGCTTTTTTCATAGCCTTTCGGAATGAAACTCTATTTTTTAATTGGAAAGCTATATATTCTGCAAGAATGTTAGGTTGTCTATAAGGTTCTTTAACTTTTTCAATAGCAATATTAAGTCTCTGGTTTACTGAATTCACTTCCTTTTGGAGATCCTTCTCTAATTCTTCAATTGCTCCCTTTTTTTTTAATAAATTTGGGAATCCAATATGGATTATGACGTGGGTTGTGTCAATTTCTTTTTGAATTTCTATATGTGTAATTACTTCGGAACTTGAGTCTGATTCTATTTTTCTATTCGAGCCTTTTTTCCTATTCTTTTGTATATAGTTCTTGATACAATTCCGTATTTTTTTATCTTCCTGTAGACCTTCAGAATAATTTTTTGGTTGTGCGAACCAAAAGGAATGGTGATTTTGGGTTGTACCAAGTCTGAAACCGAGTGGATTTATTTTTTGTCCCATATTTTTCTATTCTATTTTTTTTTTATTGGGAATCGAAACGTTAGATTGATCTAAAAATTATTTAGATTTCTTTACTATATTTAGTACAATTGTTATATGACACATGGTTTTTTTTATAGGATAACCACGTCCTCGAGCCCGAGGTCTGAATTTTTTCATAATAGTACTTCTACTGACTTCAGCTTTGGTGACGAATAAACTCGCTTTGTCAAAATCCCTATAATGAGTAGCATTTGCTGCTGCCGAATAAACCAACTTTAAGATGGGATAAGATGCTCGATAAGGCATGAGGTTCAGTATCATAACGGTTTCCTCGTAGTAACGCCAGCGAATCTCATCAAGAACTCTTTGTGCTTTGAAAACAGACATATGTATGCGTTTTTGGGCTTTGAAAACCCGTTCGAACTTAAGTAGACGATCGGTTGGAACTTTTCTTGCGAGTTTCCTTAGCTCGTTCTTCTTCTTCTTTATACTAGAGGTATACTTTACCAATTTGAAACTTGTCATAAATAAGGTTATTACCCGACTAACTTTACTATAAATTTGAAATTAAATTGGGTTTATTCTGAATCTTTCTATTCTGAATTCAGTTAACGACGAGATTTAGTATCCTTTCTTGCACTTTCATAACTCGTGAAGTGCCGAGTAGGCACGAATTCCCCCAATTTTCGACCTACCATCGGATTTGTTATGTAAATAGGTATATGTTCCTTTCCATTATGAATCGCGATTGTATGGCCAACCATTGCGGGTAGAATGCTAGATGCCCGGGACCATGTTACTATTGTTTCTTTCTCCTCCTTCATATTGATCTTTTCAATTTTTCCCAATAAATGACGAGCTACAAAAGGATTCGTTTTTTTTCGTGTCACAGCTGATTACTCCTTTTTTCTTTTTATTTTAAAGAGTGGCATCCTATGTCCACTATCTCGATCAAGGTATGGAGGTCATAATAAATAGAATAATGATGAATGGAAAAAAGAGAAAATCTTTTAGCTGTATAAGGGGCGGATGTAGCCAAGTGGATCAAGGCAGTGGATTGTGAATCCACCATGCGCGGGTTCAATTCCCGTCGTTCGCCCATCGCATTATTGCAAATTGGAAAAATGCAATTTTCCATATTCCTAGTTACGTATTTACTTACGGCGACGAAGAATAAAACTATCACTATATTTTTTCGTTTTCCTAGTTCTTCTTCCAAGCGCAGGATAACCCCAAGGGGTTGTGGGTTTTTTTCTACCAATGGGGGCTTTCCCTTCACCGCCCCCATGGGGGTGGTCCACAGGGTTCATAACTACCCCTCTTACTACGGGGCGTTTACCTAGCCAACACTTAGATCCGGCTCTACCCAAACTTTTTTGGTTCACCCCAACATTACCCACTTGTCCGACTGTTGCTAAGCAGTTTTGGGATACCAAACGGACCTCCCCAGATGGTAATCTTAAAGTGGCCAATTTACCCTCTTTTGCAATCAGTTTCGCTACAGCACCTGCTGCTCTAGCTAATTGAGCACCCCTTCCACGTGTGATTTCTATGTTATGTATGGCTGTGCCTAAGGGCATATCGGTTGAAGTAGATTCTTCTTTTTTCTCAAAAAATCCCTTCCCAAACTGTACAAGCTTCTTCCAAAGCATACGGCTTTCTAGATGTATATGACGATTTCTAGACAGATGGATCTTATATGAATCGTATGATGAAGTACCACATCAGTGGATATATAGAAAAGGAACCCAAATCCGCCGAATCGCTCATGTTATGATCTTCTACATCCTAGGTCTCCGCGTTCCGTCATCTGGCTTATGTTCTTCATGTAGCATTCAGATCGAATGACTCTATGAAATTACGTCGATACTTCCACATATTATGGGTAACGTAGGAGACATCCCTATTTTCACCCGGAGGTCTTAATTACCACTGCTTAGCTTTCAATTCGCCTCTGACCATCAAATTAAATGTGAATAACCCGTCCTCCTCTCTTTGAAACAAGGGGCGCTTCCGGTTCTGTGCGTGCTTCAAACAATTTTGTCTTCTCCATATTACCATATCTCTAGAGTCAATAATTTTCTATGAGGAACTACTGAACTCAATCACTTGCTGCCGTTACTCAACAGTTTTCTGTTGAGGTCTATCCCATAGAGGTAGTCAAATTGGATCAGTGATCGATTTCTAGGTTTCGTCGTAAACCTAATTGGTTACTTCCAATTACGTAAATCAATAGTTCAAACCGCACTCAAAGGTAGGGCATTTCCCATTGATATAGGAACTTTTGTACCAGAAACAATAGTATCTCCAATTATAGCCCCTCTGGGATGTAAAATATATCTCTTCTCACCATCCCCATAGTGTATGAGACAAATGTATGCATTTCGATTAGGGTCATATTCTATGGTTACGATTCTACCAGATATGTCTTTTTGATTCCGTCGAAAATCGATTTTACGGTATAGGCGCTTATGACCTCCCCCTCTATGCCTTGCGGTAATGATTCCTCTGGCATTACGACCTTTACCACAACGGTGCCGTCCATGGATCAATTTATTTCGTGGATTGGATTTCACTTGCCTGTCTACGGTTCCCTTGCGTGTGCTCAGGATAGGTGTTTTGTATAAATGTTTCGCCGTATTATTAAGTATTCTCCTTTAGTTCTTTTCTCTATCTAGAAGTGGAATAGAATAACCCGGTTGAAGGGTAATGATCATACGTCTGTAATGCATTGTATGTCCCAGAATAGCCATTCTTCTACCCTTTCCGGGTAGTCGATGGCTATTCACAGCTACTACCTTAACACCAAAGAAGAGTTCGACCCAATGCTTTATTTCTGTCTTAGTGAATCCCGATTCGACATTAAAAGTATATTGATTCTTTCCCAATAAACGAAGGCTCTTTTCCGTAAATACTGCGTATTTGATTCCATCCATAAATCGACTTTCCCTCCTATGCTTTGAGTTCCAGTATCGATAAGAATTCGAGTTCTTATTGTTCTTATGTTATGGTATGAATATACCATACCAATTCGTTATGTATGGATGATGGAGAGATTCCATGGATAGAGAGCCTGTTCCAATAGACTTATGGAACGTTCCCGTTCGCGTGCATCCAGCAGGAATTGAACCCGCAAATTTACCAATTATGAGTTGGGCGCTTTAACCATTCAGCCATGGATGCTTAACAGGGATCATCGTACATCGTAAATAACCAATTTTCATATAGAAAGACATATCATAGAAAAAGGAAATGAAAATATTCGGAGATGTCAAATATTCAGAGATGACTATGAAAACACCTCTCTGGATCCTCGAATTGAAAGAGAGATT